ATGCAGGGGCATCCCGTATTGCTGAATAGAGCGCCCACTCTGCATAGATTAGGCATACAGGCATTCCAACCCATTTTAGTCGAAGGGCGCGCTATTTGTTTACATCCATTAGTTTGTAAGGGATTCAATGCAGACTTTGATGGGGATCAAATGGCTGTTCATGTGCCTTTATCTTTGGAGGCTCAAGCAGAAGCTCGTTTACTTATGTTTTCTCATACGAACCTCTTGTCTCCGGCTATTGGGGATACCATTTCCGTACCAACTCAAGATATGCTTATTGGGCTTTACGTATTAACGAGCGGGAATCGTCGAGGTATTTGTGCAAATAGGTATAATCCGTGTAATCGCAGAAATTATAAAAATGAAAGAATTCACGAAAATAACTATAAGTATACGAAAAAAAAAGAACCTTTTTTTTGTAATTCCTATGATGCAATTGGAGCTTATCGACAGAAAAGAATAAATTTCGACAGTCCTTTGTGGCTCCGGTGGCGACTAGATCAACGCGTTATTTCGTCAAGAGAAGCCCCTATCGAAGTTCACTACGAATCTTTAGGTACCTATCATGATATTTATGGGCATTATCTAGTAGTCAGAAGTATAAAAAAACAAATTCGTTGTATATACATTCGAACCACTGTTGGTCATATTTCTTTTTATCGAGAAATCGAAGAAGCTATACAAGGATTTTGCCGGGCCCATTCATATGGTATCTAGGCTAAGTAAATTTCGGATACCGGTGTGAATTCAGGTCTTCCCAGTTGGTTCAACTATGATCTTAGTTTCTAAATTTCTACGCGAATCAAGATAAAGAAAAGGAAGTTTTCCAATCATTGACTCAAACCCATTGTCGAACCCCACTGAACGGAATATGGAGGTACTTATGGCAGAACGGGCCAATCTAGTCTTTCACAATAAAGTGATAGGTGGAACTGCCATTAAACGACTTATTAGCAGATTAATAGATCACTTCGGAATGGCATATACATCACACATCCTGGATCAAGTAAAGACTCTGGGGTTCCATCAAGCTACTGCTACATCCATTTCATTAGGAATTGATGATCTTTTAACAATCCCTTCTAAGGGATGGCTAGTCAAAGATGCTGAACAACAAAGTTTGATTTTGGAAAAACATCATCATTATGGGAATGTACATGCGGTAGAAAAATTACGGCAATCCATTGAGATATGGTATGCTACAAGTGAATATTTGCGACAAGAAATGCATCCAAATTTCAGAATGACTGACCCTTTTAATCCAGTCCATATAATGTCTTTTTCGGGAGCTAGGGGAAATGCATCTCAAGTACACCAATTAGTAGGTATGAGAGGGTTAATGTCGGATCCACAAGGACAAATGATTGATTTACCCATTCAAAGTAATTTACGCGAAGGACTGTCTTTAACAGAATATATCATTTCTTGCTACGGAGCCCGTAAAGGGGTTGTGGATACTGCTGTACGAACATCGGATGCTGGATATCTTACACGCAGACTTGTTGAAGTGGTTCAACACATTGTTGTACGTCGAACCGATTGCGGTACCATTCGAGGGATTTCGGTGACTACCCGGAATGGAATGATACCGGAAAGAATTTTGATCCAAACATTAATTGGTCGTGTATTAGCAGACGATATATATATAGGTTCACGATGCATTGCCATTAGAAATCAAGATATTGGGATTGGGCTTCTCAATCGATTCATAACCTTTCAAACACAACCAATATCTATTCGAACGCCCTTTACTTGTAGGAATACATCTTGGATCTGCCGATTATGTTATGGCCGGAGTCCTACTCATGGCGACCTGGTGGAATTAGGAGAAGCTGTAGGTATTATCGCGGGCCAATCTATTGGAGAACCGGGCACTCAACTAACATTAAGAACTTTTCATACCGGCGGAGTATTCACAGGAGGTACTGCAGAACATGTGCGGGCCCCTTCTAATGGAAAAATAAAATTCAATGAAGATTTGGTTCATCCTACGCGTACACGTCATGGGCATCCCGCTTTTTTATGTTATATAGACTTGTATGTAACTATTGAAAGTGACGATATTATACATAACGTGACTATTCCACCCAAAAGTTTTCTATTAGCTCAAAATGATCAATATGTAGAATCAGAACAAGTGATTGCTGAGATTCGCGCGGGAACATACACTTTGAATTTCAAAGAAAGTGTTCGAAAACATATTTATTCTGACTCCGAGGGAGAAATGCATTGGAGTACCGATGTGTACCATGCATCCGAATTTACATATAGTAATGTACATATCTTACCAAAAACAAGTCATTTATGGATATTATCGGGAAGGTCGTGCGGGTCCAGTGCAGTCTCTTTTTCACTCCGCAAGGATCAAGATCAAATGAACATTCATTCTCTTTCTACCGGAGAAAGATATATTTCAAACCTTTTAGTAAGGAATGATCAAGTAAAGTATAAATTCTTTAATTTCAATCCTTCTGGTAAAAAAGAAATAGGGATTCCGGATTATTCAGGATTTAATCAAATCATATGTACGGATCATTGTCATTTTATACATCCTGCTATTTTCCACGATTCTTCGGATTTATATTTATTGGCAAAGAGGCGAAGAAATAGATTCATCATTCCATTTCCATTCCAATCGATTCAAGAACGAGACAACGAACTAATGTGCCCTTCCGGTATCGCGATTGAAATACCTATCGATGGTATTTTTCGTAGAAATAGTATTTTTGCTTATTTCGATGATCCTCAACACAGAACGCAGAGTTCGGGAATTCCTAAATATAGGACTATAGGAATTCATTCCATTTTAAAAAAAGAGGATTTAATTGAGTGTCGAGGCGTCAAAGAATTTAAGTCAAAATACCAAATCAAAGTAGATCGATTGTTTTTCATTCCCGAGGAAGTGCATATTTTACCTGAACCTTCTTACATAATGGTACGAAACAATAGTATCGTTGGAGTAGATACACCAATCACTTTAAATATAAGAAGTCGAGTAGGTGGATTAGTCCGAGTGGAGAAGAAAAAAAAACGGATTGAATTAAAAATATTTTCTGGCAATATGTTCTTTCCTCGAGAGATGGATAAGATATCCCGACACAGTGGCATCTTGATACCACCCGGAGCGTTAAAAAAAAAAATTAAAAATTGGACCTATGTCCAATGGATCCCAACTACCAAGAAAAAGTATTTTGTTTTTGTTCGACCCGTAATTCTATATGAAATAGCGGACGGTATCAATTTCGTAAAACTTTTCCCCGGGGATCTGTTCCAGGAAGGGGATAATCTGGAACTGAAAGTTCTTAATTATATTCTTTATGGAAACGGACAATCAATTCGGGGAATTTCTGACACAAGCATTCAATTAGTTCGGACTTGTTTAGTCTTGAATTGGGATCAAGACAAAAAAAGTTCTTCTATAGAGGAGGCTCTCACTTCGTTTGTTGAAGTAAGTACAAATAGTTTGATTGGAGATTTCCTAAGAATTGACTTAGGAAAATCCCATACTTGGGATATCCGAAAAAGGAATGATCCGTCCGGTTCAGGATTTATTTCGGATAATGAGTCAGATCGGACCAATATCAATCCATTTTATTCTAGTTATTCCAAGGAAAAATTTCAACAATCACTTAGCCAAAAGCACGGAACTATTCGTATGTTGTTGAATAGAAATAAGAAATGCCGATCTTTGATAATTTTGTCATCAGCTAATTGTTTTCAAATGGGATCATTCAACGATGTAAAATATCACAATGGGCTAAAAAAGGGAATTCATGAAATTAAAAGAGATCCTTTAATTCCAATTAAGAATTCGTTAGGCCCTTTAGGAATAGCCCGTCAAGTTGCAAATTTGGATTCCTTTTATTGTTTAATAACTCATAATCAGATCTCGATAACTCCAAATTTGCAACTTGACAAAGTAAAGGAAACTTTTCAAGTATTGAAATATTATTTAATCGACGAAAACGAGAGAATTTATAAGCCCGATCTATGCGGTAACATCATTTTAAATCCATTCCGTTTGAATTGGCATTTTTTTCATCCTAATTATTGTGAAAAAACATTTACAATAATTAGCCTTGGGCAATTTCTTTGTGAAAATTTATGGATAGCTCAAACGAAAAATGGACCACACCTAAAATCGGGTCAAGTTCTAACTGTTCAAATTGATTCTGTAGTAATAAGATCGGCTAACCCTTATTTGGCGACTCCAGGAACAACTGTTCATGGCCATTATGGGGAAATCCTTTATGAAGGAGATATATTAGTGACATTTATCTATGAAAAATCGAGATCGGGTGATATAACACATGGTCTTCCAAAAGTGGAACAGGTATTAGAAGTGCGTTCGATTGATTCAATATCGATGAACCTAGGAAAGAAAGTTGCCACTTGGAACGAGCGTATAACAAGAATTCTCGGCATTCCCTGGGGATTCTTGATTGGTGCTGAACTAACTATCGTGCAAAGTCGTATTTCTTTGGTTAATAAAATCCAAAAGGTTTATCGATCCCAGGGAGTGCACATCCATAATAGACATATAGAAATTATTGTGCGTCAAATAACATCAAAAGTCTTGGTTTCAGAAGATGGAATGTCTAATGTTTTTTCACCCGGTGAACTAATTGGATTGTTGCGAGCTGAACGAACGGGGCGTGCCTTGAAAGAAGCGATTTGTTACCGAGCTATATTATTGGGAATAACAAAAACATCTCTGAATACTCAAAGTTTTATATCCGAAGCGAGTTTTCAAGAAACTGCTCGAGTTTTAGCAAAAGCCGCTCTCCGGGGTCGTATCGATTGGCTGAAAGGTCTGAAAGAGAACGTTGTTTTAGGGGGAATGATACCCGTTGGTACCGGATTCAAAAGAATAATACGCCGTTCAGGGCAACATAACAAGATTACCTTGGAAACAAAAAAAAATAATGCATTCGAGGGAGAAATGAGAAATATTTTGTTCCACCACAGAGAAGTTTTTGATTTTTTCATTTCAAAAAATTGATGCAATACATCAGAGCAATCATTTCTAGGAGCGGATTCATCTCTTTAATTTAAATGCAGTCATTTGATTTGGTAATAAAAGATAATAAAGAAAATAATAATAATAAAAAAAAAAAAGAGGAATGGCCTGATCATGTATCAACGGCCAATCTTCGGTAGAAGAGAAGGTTCCGTCGGAACAATTATTTATTTTTCTATTTCAAGATACCTGGTCTCTTTTTTTTTTTTATTATTTTTTTTTTTTTGAAAAAAAAAAAATTGTGGGGCTAAATGACAAAAAGATATTGGAACATAACTTTGGAAGAGATGATGGAAGCAGGAGTTCATTTTGGCCATGGTACTCGGAAATGGAATCCGAGAATGGCACCTTATATATCTGCAAAGCGTAAGGGTATTCATATTACAAATCTTACTAGAACTGCTCGTTTTTTATCAGAAGCTTGTGATTTAGTTTTTGATGCAGCAAGTAGAGGAAAACAATTGTTAATTGTTGGTACTAAAAATAAAGCAGCTGATTCAGTAGCGCGGGCTGCAATAAGAGCTCGGTGTCATTATGTTAGTAAAAAATGGCTTGGCGGTATGTTAACGAATTGGTATACTACAGAAACGAGACTTCATAAGTTAAGAGACTTGAGAACGGAACAAAAGACGGGGAGACTCAACTGTCTTCAAAAAAGAGAGGCCGCTATGTTGAAGAGACAATTATCTCATTTGGAAACATATCTGGGCGGTATTAAATATATGACAGGGTTACCCGATATTGTAATAATCGTTGATCAGCAAGAAGAATATACGGCTCTTCAAGAATGTATCACTTTGGGAATTCCAACGATTTGTTTAATCGATACAAATTGTGACCCGGATCTCGCAGATATTTCGATTCCAGCTAATGATGATGCTATAGCTTCAATCCGATTAATTCTTAACAAATTAGTATTTGCAATTTGTGAGGGTCGTTCTAGCTATATACGAAATTCTTGATTAATAATAAGATAAAATAATAAGATAAAAAAAAAATGTTGGGTTGGGGGAATTCAGAATTCATAAGATTTATGGAATTGGTTACTATACTACTACTAAATTGTGCAAAAAATAAAAAGATAAAAAATAACCGGAAATATTATGTGATTAGTCGGTATTCAAAAAAGAAAAGTTAAGTAGACAAGTCAAAAAGGAGATAGTTGAATCAAAATAATTCCTTTATCAAGTTTTCTATTTCTTTTAGAGGTCAGAGCAATATGAATGTTCTATTATGTTCCATCAACACATTAAAAAGATTATACGATATATCTGCTGTGGAAGTAGGTCAACATTTCTATTGGCAAATAGGGGGTTTCCAAGTACATGCCCAAGTACTTATTACTTCTTGGGTTGTAATTGCTATCTTATTAGTTTCAGCCATTCTAGTTGTTCGAAATCCGCAAACCATCCCCACTTTCGGTCAGAATTTCTTTGAATATGTCCTTGAATTCATTCGAGACGTGAGCAAAACTCAGATTGGAGAAGAATATGGTCCGTGGGTTCCCTTTATTGGAACTATGTTTCTATTTATTTTTGTTTCTAATTGGTCAGGGGCTCTTTTGCCTTGGAAAATCATACAGTTACCTCATGGGGAGTTAGCTGCACCCACAAATGATATAAATACTACCGTTGCATTAGCTTTACTTACGTCAGTAGCATATTTCTATGCGGGGCTTTCAAAAAAAGGATTAGCTTATTTTGGTAAATACATCCAACCAACTCCAATCCTTTTACCGATTAACATCTTAGAAGATTTCACAAAACCCTTATCGCTTAGTTTTCGACTTTTCGGAAATATATTAGCTGATGAATTAGTAGTTGTTGTTCTTGTTTCTTTAGTCCCTTTAGTAGTTCCTATACCTGTCATGTTCCTTGGATTATTTACAAGTGGTATTCAAGCTCTTATTTTTGCTACTTTAGCTGCAGCTTATATAGGTGAATCCATGGAAGGCCATCATTGACTAGTTTTCCAAATAATCCCCTTTTACGATTCAGTGTATATAATCTAATCGCTAAAAGAAAAGACAACTTGTTCGTTTTTGGAGGTTTCAAAGCCAAGGGTGATTCTCAAATCCGATATTGAACCCAAGATACGAATAATTGGTTTACGGTATGGAAGAAACACGCGTATATGTGATATTAGATATTAACTAGTTATATATGAACTAACTATATATCTAAATTTGCCTATCTAAACTTGCCCTGCTACTGTAAATTTAGCTAGGGAGTCAAAAAACGAAGCTCCTCCATTTCATCTATAATTGTGAATTGAATGACTAAAGAAATGAAATCAAGAAAAAGAACGAAGAATTAAAAGAATGATTTAAGATAAGAAATAAAATTGTATGGATTCACAAAAAAAAAACGACGTGGATAGAAAAAATAAAATAAATATCGAAGTAGTTTGGATAGTTCAATAAAAATGATTATCTCAATTCGGAATTCTTAATGACTTTTTGACTGGATAAATCTTAGTAG